GAGGTCTCTGTTCTCAAAGTCCAGTAATCGGTTATAGTCCCTCTGAGAGGAAGCATGATTCAGCTCTTGTTTTATGTGAGACCAGTACTCACCCTTTGCCTTATCTAGCAGATAGGGGCTATTGTCCTGCTCGAGTCGTACAATTCGATTCCGAAGTGACGATTCCATAAGCTTATTTCACTCATTGCTATTAGTGGAAGAATGCCCTCAATGTCCATGCGGCTGCCTTGAACGAATCCCATTCGTAGTTCTGAATGAATAAACCTCCTAAGTCAATCCGGACGGGATAAATTCCAAAGGATCATGCCGAGTTCCAGAAAGATTCTTTTTTCATCAAAGACCGAGGTTGGATGCGCGTGACTAATCAATTACCTGCTGCTTTCCACTAAGGGTATGAAAGATTTGGATAAAGTCTCACTCTCGATGGCAAGGCTGGGGAAGATCGATCTAAGGGGTGAACCTATTTCCGGATTCCTTCTAGTGCTTAAGGTGCGTAGCGGAAGAAGACTTTTCACGCTTTCTTAATTGCGCAAGAATGAATATATTAGTAAGCCATGGAACTGATTGATCTGTAAGAAACTGTCTTACTAGCACCCGTAATAGGCCTACTTATAGGAATGGATAGCCTCTTTACCTTCTTTCATGATGTAGTTGCTTATCCTTTAGGGAAGCTTTTCACTCCTAGGTGAAAGAGATGTGGAACTCTTTGACAGCAGGAACTTGAGACTCGGCTTAGTGTCTTACGTGATTAGGCCTCTATTTAAGCATCAAAACAAGAGTTACAGGAGGCGAAGTAGGAGTAGGAGAAAAACTAGTTCCAGCACAAAAATCAGCTCTTCGACCACTTTGTAGCGCTCCTTTCTAGGCTACGTTCGACTCGTAGAAAGAAGATTCCGAGTTGAAATCGCCTGGCCGATGTCACATCAAAATGATTAAGACGATTCTTTCTCCCTTCGATCATTATCCACTTCAACTAGAACTAGGAGAGGACTTCCTCCCCAGCCAGAATCCGAATCTTAAGCTTAAACAAAATCATTCCCGTCCTCAGCACCCGAATCATTCCTATCTGAATCTCCATCCGCCGCATTTGAATCAGAGTACGGAGGTGCGGCAGGTGGTATGGTAATCGTATAATAAAATCAAGGTTTCATTTCACATTCATCCTCCTCTCTTTTCTTTTGAATGGACAGATAATAAGTTATTAAGGCAAGGAAGTCACTTCTTGCACAGATTACCCGCTACGCTCTTTGCTTTATGGCTTACAGGAGTACTTGACTAGCCTGCTTGACTGATCTTACAGTTCTCGACTCAGCTCTTAGGGGGGTAATTATGCTTAACACAGGGAGTTCGGACATTGCAAACATTCAACTGAAAGAAGGGATTGAGAGAGGGGATAAAGGGATTTGGCTCTGCAGATGAATTTTAGAAGAAGGATCGCATTCTCTACTTCTATCATTGGTGCTATCGTATATGAGGAGCTTTCTTTTTGGTATGAAAGGTGATCTTAACTATCAATTTCATATCATAAGAGAAGGAAGACTTTTTACGCTACGATCCGATCTTGCTTACTATCTCCTCTTACTTAGATAGAGAAGGTTGAAGCTTATAGGTGGTGCCCTAAGCGCAAAGAAGCTCCCATCATGCTACTTCCACTATATGCTTAACACATGCGAGTCGAACACGCTCTGTAAACAAAGGTGCTTCCATTCCCTACGTATGCCGCTACATGCCTTCGCCGCATCCTCTCATGCCCGGTCCAGAACGTCACATCTTACCATGATTGGTGGGAACGCGGTTTCTCATGATAACAGGGGTTAAGCTGTCCACTCGGGGTGGAAGGTGCGTGCTGCTGAAACTTCTTAAGGATATGCTGCTTCCACCCGACCAATCGGTCCTGGCCCAGATGCTAATTAAAAAGTGTTCACACGCCAACTGGGTGGTAAGCTGCAGGATCTGGATCAACTGGCACGGTATATTATGCATCCGGGGTGGTATCCGCTCGAACTACTGATGGAATTAGGTCAATCGGTGAACCTCAAACCGGCTTCCAAGGATTGAGATAGGCAGAGTTCCCTCACCCTAGCAGCGGAATTGAATCAGAAAGCAAGACAGAATAGGCTCTTACTGCTCTAGAAAGAACTTCCCTTGAATCAACTGCTATTGATATTAGCTGTGGGACTTCGGTGCCTTAAGCGGAAGAGGGGATTTCTTTCTCTTTCTGGCTGCTACGCTCCTTTCTTATTCTTTTTTTCTGTCTCTGAAGTGAGTGAAGTCAAGCTAGCGTCAGCAAATCGGACATAAGCAATACACGTAAATCCCCGTCCTTTAGAAAGACGATAGCGATTCTCTTCCAGTGCTTTAATTAAGAGTTCAAAGAGTAACCTATAAGAAAAAATTGTAGGAATACCCGGAGCGTAGCTCTATCGGAACTGACCTCTAAGAAGTAATGAGGCAGGGAGTAGAATGGTAAATGTCCCTGTTTGAGGTCTTTTATCCGACTCCGGTCTAGCATAAAGGGTGGAATGAATCGGGTTTTCTCCCTTCACCTAGAGACTCCATTAAGAAGGTTCGAAAACAGGTCATAAGGAGGGTTCCATCTTAGGAACATTTCTTACTTTGAACGGGCTGCCTGCCTCATCTACGTCCCCGTTGGTGACAACGAGGATAGAAAGAAGATGGAAAAAGCATTCCATTTCCTAAGTTATTAATTAAACAATTCAATTTTTTTTTAATAAACGATGTCACTTTGAATCAATAGAGAACCTCTTTCGCCGAGTCCTAGGATGACGGAAAACATCGTTGAATCGAGCGCTACCGCTTCATTGATTTTTGTTGCGGAGACTATATCTTAAATCTTAAAAGTCTCTAGTGCCTCAGAGTCCGCCCGCTATCGCTTCATCTTTTGATGTAGCGTAAATGCCTGCTGTAGATGCTATCACTTATTCTGCCTCGGTCGGGTGCTGCCTTAGTTGATGTGAAAGAATCCCCCTTGCTTCCTACTCATTTACTATCGAAGAGTTGGACCCCTTGGTCTCAGTCTCCTATAGTATAGTAGGAGTACAGAGGAGCGAGTTTACGAGCTGGCAGACTCTAGTGAAGACTTGAAGATCCAGCCCGAAATGCCAATCTTTAGTTCTCGGGAAATAGAGCTAAAGCGTATTACGAAAAAGTAAAGAAGGGGACCGTCCCTCATTCATCTACTTAAAAAATTGACAGAACAAATCGGAAAAGGCAAGCTTACCGTATTCCTACTTTACTAGTAGTACTCTTCTAGTTTTGGAACATACCCTTTATAACATATAACACAAGGTGGAATCAAAGTAAAGAAACTATTAGCAAGGAGTGAAGTAAAGGCTAAGGTTGCCTTCCGCTGACTATGGAATCCCCAGAGACTATATCCATAAAGAAAACCCACCATTGAATCAACTGGTATGGAATCAGTATCTGAGAACATTCCCTTTCACTTCATCGGATGATCTTTTTATATAAAGAAGTTAAAGACCCAGGTCAACAGATGGTATTAGTCCTTAGAATAAATTAAAAGGTTGTGCTAAAAAGTCCCGTCTGTATTGTCCTACGAGTAAGCTCTTTAAGGCCTTTGGGAAGAAAGCTAGAATGATTTTCTCTTCTTTCATGTGAATCACATTAGCTTAGCATTAGCTAGAGTTTCTATAACCTCCAGGTCCCAGCCATCACCTAGGAAAGATCCCAGCTGTCAAGCAAGTACCACACTCCAACGAGTGGCACTTAGATAGCTGAGAGGATCCTAATGTCAAACTAACCACCGAAACACTTGTCACTGGTACAATCCGATCATGCCATAGTGCTGACGAACAACATGAGACTTCCGGTTTCCACACCCACCAGAACTGGTGGATATGGGCATCGCCACCCTGTCAGAGCTATGACAGGTAGCGTACTAAATGACATTTGAACTACACCTGACCCCTCACAAGGAACAGTTGTGTTATCGTAACTCCAGAAAACAGAATTATATAGTGGAGCAAGCAGGTAATAACCCCAAAACTCTATCCATAATTCTTGCCTTATTCAACCAAGAAGGCAACTTCCTCATTAAAGGGCGCCCCACAGTATACAAAATACAGAAGTGAGGGTAGCCAAGGTGCACCTCTCCATAGGACCACTCCATGTGGTTACCCTACAAGGAGGAGCATTTGAGAAGAGGGTTCCGACCCAAATACTGGGAAGTAGATGGTGGATCCCTCAACCCTAATCCACTTCTGTTTCTAGCCTACCCTATATAACTCAAAATCTGGTAAGGTAGATAGAAGTAGGACCTTGAACAGGTCAAGGATTCAAGAAAGGGGAATCGGCCAAGCGGTCCCGAAAAGCATTATATGCTAGACGGACGAATCCGTTCACTGCTTATTTCGAAAGTGCAGTGAAACTGTAAGCCCCTATTTTCATTCTAAAACTCACCACGGGCAGATAGCCGCGATTGCAGGTCTGGTGAAAGACAACTAGTGTATGAACAAGGGGAAGGGTATTTTGGTCATAATCCACCTACCGCCTTGGTCACCGGAAGGGTTTCATTTAAATCCTTCCCGCCCAGCAGTTGTATAATGTTGGTAGCGATGGGACCTAAAATAAGGCCGATCAAATGTCAACAGAAAATACAACTGCACTTTCCTAAATGGGATAAAGCCATGGGGTGGCGCCGTGGTTTGTCAAACCCGGTCTTCATTCAAATAGAAGCGTCCTATCTGAAGAAAGTGTGGAAGTCAGAGCAATATTACACCAATGACGGTGTGACCTGCCATGATGCCACGTTGCATCACTCGAGCAGGTATGAAAGCTAGAGGAGCAAGTCATCACCCCAGTCGAAGACTAAATTCTTATAGGTTAAACGCCATCTGAGAGTGAAGAAGTCATCCTCACCCCAGTCACCACAAATTCACAACTCCTGTCTAAACATCCCCCCTTTGAGCTTCAAAAGAAAATAAAAGGGACGACGTCTATTAGACGGTGGATGAAGCAAGGAGCAGGCTTGGGGACCAGAAAGATCTACAAATCAAAAGACCAAACACAATAGTCTATAATCGGTCTTTACTGTAGAACAACCAGTCCACCTGGGACTAAAATCTAGTTTTTATCTATTAATCACAGATCTCAGCCATCAGGCAGATCAAAGTATCCGGAAGGAACAAGAGAGGACGGCCAGCCATCCACATTCTGGCCCCCGATCAATCACAGCCGCTTAGCAGCTACGTCACCTTTCGGGAAGCTCACAATCCGGACTTGAACCACCAAAGTCTCCCTTCATGACATGAGACGCGGTGAGACGTCCCATAATCACAAAGGGTCAGAACCCTCTATAAAGAGAGCTCTGAGCTCCATGCACCGATCTAGGGACCCCCCATACATCTGATCGAAGGCTGTCTCATCAAATAAAATATCAATAATATGATGAGGCACCACGCATGGTGGTTCACATGGAACAGATCACATTTGATCTTAAAATATTCCACTGTGAAAACACCAAGACCTGAAGCGAGTCACTGCCATCGATTCAACCAAGATATATCTTTTTGATCAGAGGTTGACAGACAATCAAACCATCTATAAAAGTCTGGCAGAACTGATAGAGAACCTGGTAAGGCCAAAGAGACCATAGAATGACATGACCAGCAGCTCTCCCTAGACACCCTCCTTCGAAGTGTCAGATAGAGAGAGTGAATACATCCCAGTTTTACACTTCGGATGTACACACAGGTCATACACGAAGGACCTCTTGAACAGAGAGGTATGAGTATATTGGAGGCTAGACTAAGATGGTGGAAGGCATCTAGTTGACAAGGGTGTTTAGAATACCCTTCGCCATGCAATGACTGGTGTTTGACGTCTGTCCCTATGTTCGTTTCGGATATAGCACATCTCTTTTTTAATCAAAAATACGGGGTTTCGTGGCTAAAAAACGGAACACTAAGCCAATCCTTGACTAACCAAGGTATGTCAATTCCATTTCTCCACGGGGTCCCTCCGGGTGACCAACCCAGATACTTCCGATGGAAGCGTGAAATTCTGTTGTTTCCAAACGTCATCTGTGAGCAAGGAAGTCAACCTCACTCCAGTCACCACGGGCCACAACTCCTGTCTAAATCCTACAGTCCGGGAAAAGAGCCCCTCAAACAGTTTCTGTTCTACTTCCTGCCAGTGGAAGAGCATTAGATGAGTCAAGGGGATTTTCAAGCTTTTCAGTTTCTTAGGCAAAAGCGGGATTATTGAATGAAAAGCAACTAGATCAGATTGGAATGCTAAAGCCTTCAATCGAGTTCTAGTCCGTCTTCCTGCGGTAAGCGCTTGTTACAGGGCCTTTCAAGCTCTATCTTTCTCCAAGATTTTAGGCAGGAAAGAATCCACAACTCTATATAAGATTACGCACTGTCTGCTACGGGCACTTCTACTAACTCGGCTGGACCGACAGCAAAGAAAACTATAGTTGTTACTGGCCTGCCATCAAACATCAAAATAAGCTTTTCTGGACCGACATAAACCATTAGCTCTTAAAGAGGGGAAGGTCTTAGGCTTAGCAAGGGCACTCCCAACAGCTGCAAGTAGGACTGCCACTGCCTAGAAGTAAACTACAACAGACTCGAATGGACTCACATCGAATGGAAGGGCCACAGGGAAGATTTATTGCTACTAGGGAAGGTAGAAGCAAGAAAACAACCGCCAAAAAGGAATTAGCAATGGGGGATTTCCAAAAAAAAGGTCCAGAGGCGCCCTTCCTTATCTTTAGAATGACGTATAATAATAAGCATAGCTTCTTGCTTTGCTATGAGAGTGAAAGCTGAAAGTCTCTTTCTAGTATTAAGATGGGGCATCGACAGGAGAAATCCTGTTGGTGTAGGGTTTGACCACCCTAGCGGCCAAGTCAAACTTGTTTTACAGTCATGAGGTCGCCCGAAGGCGATCACGACGGTATGCAGCTTCCCTTCTTCGGAAGGGTCTCTGCTTATATATATGTCTTGATTAACCTTACTCCAAGACACATGGAGTCCTAGTTAGGTTACCTAGGTACCCCCCCACGACACCTGAAACATGGTGCCGTTTAGGCGAGTCTTGGTGTTCCCAAGGCAGAATGTTTATTCACAGACTGACACTTGTAGTGTCACCAAGAGAAATCCTGTTGGATAATCTTGGATGGGCGGTGACGGGGAAGCTAGCCCAACGGATTATAGTAAACGTTGGCGTATGCTATAACTGTCCCAGGTCGCACCTGGAGTAGGACCCATAAGAATTTATTCTACTACTACTCGTTGTCTCTTTGATAAACTTCTGTCCTTGAGGACCATCCAGTGGTACAAGATTCTGGAAGATCTTGCACTGCTAGTTGGAATCTTTAAGAAGGTCCAACTAGTTGTGACTGATGGTCTGACCAAGGAGCTATGTATTGGAGCTCACCTCGTAGCCAAACAGGTGATAAGGCTAAGGAAGAAATCCGGACCCTTGTTTGCTGCTCTTTATCTAAAACAAGCAGCAGTCTGCTTACAGAAAGCATATATATGCAGGGGTCCCTCAACCTAAGGGATTCTTACCTGTGCCAGTTTCCTTAACCGGCTCTGGTTTACCGCGGATTATACCATCCTTTCACAGGAAATTCATCCTCAAAAGGGATGGTCGTGCTGATGTGTTAGTAAAGATATCTTTTTCTTACTTTTCCTTGTGTCGAGTTGGAATAATTAATATATAGGCTTGCAAAGAAGGTTGATCACTCGATTCTAAGGTCTATCACATCACCATTTAAGGACTATGACAAAATGGAATCTTTTATTGACGATTTCATGAGTCATGTCCCTAAACTGATCTCGCGGTACTGGAAGAGTGCGCTAACCATCCCTATGTGTCAAGGGATTACATGGGAACCCACTTGGAAGGCTATACCTTCTGATAGAGGGAAAGCGCGAAAGGATAAGAAAGGGATCGATCTTTCTCAATATAAAAAGTGAAATAGAGTGGTTCCTTGCCTATGAACTGCATTTTGTATCTAACGATATAGATGCAGATCCTATAGGTTTCGGTTACCCTCTCTGGTCACCTTTCATTCGATATGCCCTAGACCCAGGAAAGAGAGATATATCTCTTTGGTCAATGAGGGATTCTTACCCTCTTTGCCAATCCCAGGTCGAAGAAAAGAGGGTATACGGAATCCCTAGCTTTGGCTCTCCCGGGAGACTAGCCCAGTCCACCGATTCAGGTGCTGGTAAACGTCGGATATTTGCCATTGGCAACTACGTCAACCAACGGTTGCTAAAGCCTCTTCATGATTGGTTAATGAAAGCTTTATAAACTTTGCCCATGGATGGGACTGATAATCAAGTCTCACCCTTGGACCGTTTGGTTGGAGCGGAACATGTCTCATCTTATGATTAAAAATCTGCCACAGATAGGTGGCCGATTAATCTACAAGGAGACATTTTGGCCTTCTTATTTGGATCAGAAGTTGAAGGTTTCGTAACCTCCATGCTTTCTTTATCCTGATTTGAAGTGCCATTCCGCAGGGCCCCTCACCGTAAAGGTGGTCGGGGTGATCCTGTAGAATATCCGTTCGCTCGTGGTAGACCCGTTGTCTCTTTTGAGACAGGGCAGCCATTGGGTTATCTGTCGTCTTGGCCTCTCTTCACACTGAGTCACCATTTAGTGCTTCAGTCTTGTGCAGAGAAGGTGTATCCGGGCAGATATTTTGACAGGTACGCTATCCTAGGCGATGACATATGTATCGCTGATAGGAAGGTTGCGTCCGTATATCATCAGGTCGTGACAGATCTTGGTGTAGATCTTTCTATACCTAAGTCTCTTGTCTCCGATTCTGGTGGTGCTGAATTTTCAAAGCGTTTTAGGTGTCATAATTTGAGTGTGGATTTCTTAAGATGGAAAGCCTGCCGAAGACTTCTAGGCAAGGAAAGAGAGGAAGGTGAGTAACTAGGGCTTACGCGGAAACTAAAATCGTAGATCGTTTGGCTGGATCAATTATTCGTTTTATGAACGCTTTAGTTTAGTGTCACCATACTTCAAGCATCGAAAAGTCGGTTTTTCGGCATTCAAATAAGCCAATTAATCGACCTTGAATGTGACGTAGATAGGGTTGAGATTCATTCATAGGCTGCCGATCAGCCTTCAAGAGCCCTCCTTTTTAGGACATCTGAGGAGTAAGGCCCTCGCGCAGGCGGGAACTTGTCTTTAACGGGATTTTTGATTTTCCTGCAAACAAAAGAAAGAAAGATAGAAAGACCAGTGACAGCTACGGCTAATGCTATTGTTACCTCCTCCTTTTCGGATAGCAATGATATAATATGCCTTCTGTTTTCAAGGTTGTTATCACTTACTTGCTAGAGTAAGGAAGACATCGCACTTTTTTAACCTTACCTTACCAAAGTAAAGTATCAAGCTGTCTTTGCTTTGCCAGCGGATTCCAATTCTGCTGTGCCCAAACCATTCTTGGCTTTACAACTGCAGCGCCTACGGTTGTTGATGAGCTTTCTTCCATTTATATGGTAATGCGGTGATTACAGAATTCCGTTGCACTAATGTGGATCATAAGCAAGAAAGAGAATCGCTGAGACTCCCAGGTGCGTATCTGGTCAACAACCTACAGGAATAGCCGGATGTTCTATTTCGAAATCCAGAAATGAAATGACTGGTGGTACCTGTAGAGTTACTAAATGTATCGTCTTTGGATTATTCTTTTTGTCCGAAAGTCTTCTTCGTCTTCTGCTGGAACTATTTTCTCTAAAGGTAGTGAAGTGAGCCGAGGAGAGGCTGGATGGAATTCAGCTCGACCCTTCCATATTATATACACGTAAGGCAAGCAACGGCTAACGCTTTATTAGTAAAGGGGGGGCGCGCTAGAAAGCCTCCATTACTAATAAAGGGCTGCATCCCAGGATGTTTTCCGACGAAATGCTATTGATTTTAGGAGGACTATAATGAGGAGGACGACAGACCCACTCACGATCGACTAAAAGGAAAGTAGCCCGGAGATATTGGTTCAAATCCAATTCGTGAGATGGCAGTGATCTATAATAGGAAGAATTCTTCTGCAGCTGATCCAGCGGTAAAAGATTCTCTTTCAACCGAGGGGCATTAGTCAATCAATGAAAAGGAAGAAGTAGTTTAGTTCAAGAAGTAGTTTGGCTTCCCTTCCCGAATGTTGGTTTGGAGTTGACCCAGTAGCAGGAGTTGAACACAGCTGATATTGATCCGCTGCTACATCCGCTGAAAGATCTGTTGCCAGTTCTGATCGATGGGGATAGGCATGAAGGCCAATCATTCCGGTTATCTGAGTTTCCCTCGACAATGCCGGAGATGTTCTCAGATGCTCTTAGATCGGGGGTTGAGGTGGCATATCATAAGGAGTAGCCAGTTTCGAGAAAACCGAAGCTAAGGAGAAAGAGAACTACTCGACTAAGAAGTCAGTGTTGGAGGTGGACTAATCCCTCTCTTCTAGCCGGAAAGACTTTCTAACCAATTCAATTAATAAGCTAAAGAGAAGTTACAGAAGTACGGAAGTGACAGAGAAGTCAACCTTCTTTGCCAAGGGACTAAACTATCTGATACTGAACTAGATGCCGCAAAAGCCCCAACTCTGGCTCAAGAAAAGAAGGGGTATCCATGAGATGAGTGCCCGTAAGTCGTTTCGTTGAGTTACGGATGTGCTCCCATCTCTTTCTTTAGGGGCGGTGGAAGCTCGACTAGGAAGGTTTGGAGGGAAAGAGAATAATAGATCGACTTAGAGCGGTAAGCTTATTCTCTGGTTTCAATATCAAGAGTGTTACGCAAACAAAGAAGGGATATACACTTGGGTACGAGACCGACTAAACGGATTGGAAATGCAGCTCAGTTGAAAAGAAAGACAGTTCTTCCGGGAAAGAAAGAATCGAATCGGGTAGGGTTAGAGATTGACTTGACTTCGAAGTTAGGGAGTTCAGAAACCTACTTCTTTTATAGGAGTGATTCCGGTACTTACTCGACGCCAAGGATAGGAAAGACTGAACCAGAGTAGCTGGAAAGGAGTCTTTCTTGGGCTTTGGGGATTAGCTTTACTGACTAAGACGGAGATGAGGGCATACCTCGGAAATTCTTTCATCACAAGAAAGTAAAGTTAGGAAAGAATGCAGCTCAGTCAAGAGATTCGGGTTAGGCGGAAATGGCATATCCAGGGCACGGCGCAGAGGATGTTCCGGTATTGTCAAAATAAGATAGGAACGAGGTGGCATTGGAGTGAAAGAAAGCATTGGAGTAAGTTACAATTGACATTGAAGAAGAACTTGAAGACTAGGCGCCAAAGACAAGGGCTCTTTCTCTAGTAGTGGACTAATCTTGATATTCCTAAAGCAGTAAGCGAAAGAAGAGGTTAGAACCAGCTCCACCGGCTAAAGGGACATGGACTCTTCAGAAGGCTCAGGTTTAATAAAAGAATCTGAATCAGTAGCTTTAGGTATAGGGATTACGGTTCTAACTAAACAATAAGGTAATGGGGTAGACCAATTCAACAAGATTCGAAGATGCTCTAGGTAGGCCAAGTAAAGAGAAATTGTCCGGGCCAAGAAAGCAAGCCGGGAAGGCATAGAGTCGCCCCCAAGATGAAAGGGGATTGGTGGCATCGGTGCCCTTCATTCATTGGATATAACCCTCGAGCTCTAACCCTAAGTTCTGCCCTCGACCTTTAACGACGGGACAACAAACAAAGGACATTTAACCGAAGAGCTCTAGACCTATAGACCCAAGCAGAGCTAAAGAGCTGGCTAAATACAGATCGGTACAAGTCCTACAAGTAGCCCTTTCTAGCTCCAATGCGGATAACGAAAAGAGAACAAGGACTAATAGACCAGTAGACCAATAGGCCAAGTTACACGGCTAAAAGGAAAGCGCTCGGCTCGCTCCAAGCATTCCGCTCTATAGTTATCTTGAATACTTCCACCTATCAGCCTGTGACCCTCCTCTCGTATTAAGAATAAGAAGTAGAGCTCAATCCCATCTTCTTCTAAGTCGAGTGACTCCGCTCCGTTCCAGTGATGTTTAGCCGCGATAGATATGTAGCTCGGGGCCTTCTTGCAGGTCTTATCGTACCACTTGCTCTCAATCCCGTAATGCCCTTGTTATAGAAGCCTTTTCATTTCAAGTGCGGGCTAGCCTATTCCCATTGGCTTTCAAGCCTTTTATTTTAGTACCCTAACGATAAGCAAGGACCAAACTAAACTGATGTGATGTGACCCACGCACGCCCCTGAGTCTTAGGCCCTTTCATTAGAAAGAAAGCCTGTAAGGGAAAGGCCCAGCCCACAAAAGCTCAGTTTCAATTGAGTCTAAGTGAATACACTACGCCATATAGTTCGGGATAAGAAAGCGTCTTACCAGCGTTAGGAGGAAAGAGTTGTTCAAGAAGAAAGCTGTACATGAAGGTACGGTATCCGCAGTTGGTGTTATAGAAGTGGCGGTCTTGAATAAGCAAGCGGTGCAATTTCTGTTACAAAAAGAGCTGTTGAGTAAATAGAAGCTCTGGTCCTATCCTGTTGATGACGAATAAGAGTTTTTGCTATAGCCTTCATGTGCTGATACCAACTAGTATCATATAGTTGAGTGAAAGCTAGATATGCCTTGCATTCCGGAAGTTATCGCTTACCGAGCCACGCGAAGAGTACCAGACCGGTGCTTGTACGTCTGCCCATTCCAGGGTCGATAGAGTCTACGAACGGAGTGAACCAAGTCAAATGAATTGTTTTTCGAGACCAAGAGTGAGTCGTAGATAGAAAGACCTCTCCTATCCGCTGCTCATGGACGGGACTCTGGGAAAAGAAAAGGGTTCTTAGATACCTTCTTAAAGTTCAGTAGAGAAATGAAGTCCTTCTTTACTTGAGCACTGGTTAGACCGCTTGCAGGCTTTCTTATGGAACTAAAGCATAATATGACTTGCTTAATTTTTCTGGCTGTAGCTGTCACCATTGGCATTGTCTGTCCCAGCGGGGTAATGGTAACGCGAATCCCTTTAGTTCGATTTGATCCTTATGGGTTCCAAACCTTTTGAATCAAAGTAGAGTAGGTTTAGGTTGCTTTCTTTCTTTCTCAATCTTTCTCTGATTCTAGCCGTGTAGTGGATCCGGCTTTAGTCGGCTAAAAAGAGGTGTGTGTGTGGCCGGGCTTCTTTCTTTATAGTGCTGCCCGCCCCCTTCTTCATTCATCCATTTAGGCCCGACTAGGAACACGTGGATCCAGGGAACCTGGCTCGGGAACAGCTTCTTACTAGTGGGGGCTAATCACAGTAAGAGAGTCCAATCTCTGAAATAGAGCTTAGTCTCTCCATAGTAGTAACATATGAATTGAAACTAATGCGACGGTTGTCAAAGACCGGATCTTTGCACTTCGCGACCCTATCCGAGTATGGACTTAGTGCAACGCCTTATAGAACAATGAAGTAATGTATCCATACGAGCTCCGGCCCTCAGCAGCTCGAATACAAAATAAACTTGTTCATTTATGTTACCTGTTGTGGACCTTCAACGTTTCACCTTTCATAGATCTGGGAAAGGCGGTTTTGGTTTGGGAAGTGACGTTGAGACTGGGCACGTGCGATAAGTAATAAAGAAAGCAAAGGGAAATCAGAGGAGTTAGAGCAGGGAACAATGGGCATCCCTGCCTGGAAAACAAAGAGTAGAATTACGCGAAGGACCTCTAGCAACTCTACTACCGCCTTTCCTACCAAAAAGCGAACCCAACCGAAGGAAATTATATAAGGTCTGGAAAGGGCTGTAAAGAATCTAATTCCTTCCCCCTTTTCTTCCCCTGTTCCGTTTGCGTCCCATCAAGTGGCAGAAGATCTTCCTGCTATTAACTATTAAAGCTGTCTTTCAAAGAGCGGCTTTAGCTTTAGTAGTAGCTGACGGGATCACTAGGGAACTATGTATCGGGATGCACCTAACGGCGAAGGAAGTTTGACTTCTCAGTAGGAAGTCTGGTCATCTGTTTACTGCACTTTATTTAAATTTAAAGCAGGCAGCGGCCAGCTTGCAGCAAGCCCTGTGCTGCAGATAGACCCCTCCCTAACCTAAAGAGCTACTTTCCCGATCTCGTTGACTAGGTCAGGATACCTACCCTAGGGTCATTCCATCTTTCCATCGTAGAATGATCATGAGGAAGAATGGGAGGGCGGACTTGCTCGTCAGACTTTATTTTGTCATATTTCAGTATGTGTAGAGCTATTCCGTTGGCTAAGCGGTTAACTAATAGAGTCTTAGATTCAATTGTTACGCCTCCTAAGCTAAGCCAGATAAAGACTGGAGTGTGATTCCTCACATTCTAGACTCTATCCCGCAGCTATTCCAAAGGTACCCGCCTACGATTGGGTCCATACCATTGTGTCCTTGGCCTAAGGGATGGAGAAGACAGGTTTCTTCTAGTCTTAGAAGTAGAAGTTAGTTTCAGTCTTTTTCTCCTTTCCCCACATCTGATTCGGAGGATTCGGGATAAACAGGTGCTGTAGCCCCGGTTCGTTAGCATTCCGCCCTTCAAACTTGGTTACACCAGAAGTCATCATTTCAACGGCAAACTCTATTCCGCCTTCACCACACGTTCCTAAGCGCTTGGTGAGTCGGGTTATCCATGTACTGCCCAGGATCGCGGACCTTTCGTACACGGATTTTAGGGCATTTAGCTAGCCTATATCTCAGCTCTAGCTTCCGTACTCTTTTTCCTATTTCTCTCTCGATATCCTTCTTTCATCCTCGCCATCTTCCCAACGAAATGGATTGGTACACCATCCATCCTATCCTGTGCTTGGTTCATGGGAACTGCAAGTTTGACAATCAAAGGTTGGGATATCTCATTTGATCTCAGCAAGCCGCTTCGCGCTCAAAGCGAAAGCCAGATCTTGAAGCTAGAATGCGTGAGAACTAGAGCTTCCAAAGAAGCCGTAGCGAGGGTTGGTAGTGTGGCCGGAGGCCCACTTGCTTCTAACGTTCTGCACCTTATTTATAACATAAATAAAAGATGATGTTGAATTGTCTGAAGGCTTTTTCTTCGTTCATTCCTGCGAATCCATCGCGTTACTTCGATTAATTTCCCGCGTACGTGCCTTTTCCTACTCCTTAGCATGCCGTAAATTAGCTAAATTTCTTTTAGTCGTGCGAACGATACCCTCGCGAAGCGGATTCGGTTCCATCCTATACCTCCTATCGAATGGATTTCCCTACAAATGGTTGTCTCCTTTTGGTTGCGATAATTTCTTTTGTTCAAAGCGAGGCGAGCGGTGCTATTGTCCCCTTCCTTCTCCTAGCGCTCATTGACATCGTATGCGGGTCATCGGGATCGGGAACATCATATATATATGAAATAAATGACTTGATCCGTGAACGCGCTTACCCAATATTGGCCAGGGAATGGACCAATTCCTTCATTCAATGCATATTGATTGAGAATCTGTGCAGGAGATCGGCCTTCTCTTCTCTCAGGTCCAGAGGGGAACTCTTAGTTAGGTCCCTCAGCGACTTGGATTGATGCCTATCGGTAACAGGAAGCTCGGGATTTGCGCCATGTATGTGGCACACAACTGGTTCTATCGATGCGAATCAACAAATCACAAGGAAGCACTGGCCATGGCAAGCATTGGTTGGAAGAAGAGGGCGGAGCTTAGAGTATGCAGGAGGGGCTCGAGCCTTGATGGATTTCTGCGTAAGTGATGTCGAACTCTGATAACAACAGCTGCTTCTTCCATGTTTTCCCGTTGGTCAACAACCAACCACAACTCAATAGAATGAAATCTTTAAGACTCCTACATGAAGGGACTCTCTTTCTGTCCGGAGGGAATCATTGAGAAACAATCAATCATGCCTCAACTGGATAAATTCACTTATTTCACACAATTTTTCTGGTCATGCCTTTTCCTCTTTACTTTCTATATTCCCATATGCAATGATGGAGATGGAGTACTTGGGATCAGCAGAATTCTAAAACTACGGAACCAATTGGTTTCAAACCGGGGGAACAAAATCCGGAGCAACGACCCCAACAGTTTGGAAGATATCTTGAGAAAAGGTTTTGGCACCGGTGTATCCTATATGTACTCTAGTTTATTCGAAGTATCCCAATGGTGTAACGCCGTCGACTTATTGGGAAAAAGGAGGAAAATAACTTTTCTCTCTTGTTTCGGAGAAATAAGTTGCTTACGAGGAATGGAAAGAAACATCTTATATTTGATCTCGAAGTCCTTATATGGCGCTTCTTCTTCAAATCCTGGATGGAGGATCACTTGTAGGAATGACATAATGCTAATCCATGTTCCACACGGCCAAGGAATAATAAAAAAATAATAAAGGTATTGCTTATATTAGAATAGTTGCTCGTTCGTTCATAAATTCACTCGACCACTTTTTAGTCTTGCTACACGACACGAGTCTAGGGTGAAGTTGAAGCAGACACGGTCAAGTAAAGTCGACTTCACAAGTGATTCAACATACCATATATATGGATGGAAATAAAAAAGGAGAGAAGGGTCTCGCCCAGGTGGCTCCCGCAAGGTAACGACTTCAAACTAAAACAAAGAACGTTCTTTTTCCTTTCGTTTGTGCATCTTTCTCTTTCTTTCTTCCATGTTTTCCCGTTGGTCAACAACCAACCACATATAGTTTTTTTAAGTCTCTTCTTCTTCTTTGGAGGGGGAGCAGAGCAGTTAAAAGATGAACCAAAGCAAATGACAATTATTGAATTCCTGCTTTTATTCGAATTCTTAAGAATAGATTTTCTTCTTATCACGATTGCTCCTTGTGATGCAGCGGAACCATGGCAATTAGGATTTCAAGACGCAGCAACACCTATGATGCAAGGAATAATAGACTTACATCACGATATCTTTTTCTTCCTCATTCTGATTTTGGTTTTCGTATCACGGATCTTGGTTCGCGCTTTATGGCATTTCCACTATCCAAAAAATCCAATCCCGCAAAGGATTGTTCATGGAACTACTATCGAGATTCTTCGGACCATCTTTCCTAGTATCATCCCGATGTTCATTGCTATACCATCATTTGCTCTGTTATACTCAATGGACGAGGTAGTAGTAGATCCAGCCATTACTATCAAAGCTATTGGACATCAATGGTATCGGACTTATGAGTATTCAGACTATAACAGTTCCGATGAACAGTCACTCACTTTTGACAGTTATACGATTCCAGAAGATGATCTAGAATTGGGTCAATCACGTTTATTAGAAGTGGACAATAGAGTGGTTGTACCAGCCAAAACTCATCTACGTATTATTGTAACACCTGCTGATGTACCTCATAGTTGGGCTGTACCTTCCTTAGGTGTCAAATGTGATGCTGTACCTGGTCGTTTAAATCAGATCTCTATTTCGGTACAACGAGAAGGGGTTTACTATGGTCAGTGCAGTGAGATTTGTGGAACTAATCATGCCTTTACGCCTATCGTCGTAGAAGCTGTTCCTAGTAAAGATTATGGTTCTCGGGTATCCAATCAATTAATCCCACAAACAACAGGGGAAGCTTAAGCGGAAATGAAAGAGTAGGGTGAGGGATAAGGGGGGAAGCCACTAAATGGAAGGCTTCGCTCGCTCTAACGCTCGTTTAGTAGACAGCGAGTGGAGTGCATAAGCCCCTTTAGAGAGAGATAGGGGCGAGTACTACACGAGCTCGTAAGTCAAGTACGGAACGAGCGAAGGAGAGCGACCTCATCTTGCTTGCTTCTGGCGAAGCTTCTAGAAGGCCCACCACTTCACTTCATAGGAGCGATAGCGAAGCCGTATAAAGGCAAACAGCTCGTATAGCTCGCAATAGCGAGCCTACTTATAGCTTAGCTTTTTTTTCTTTACCGCGGGACCTTAACAAGGAAAGTCAAGAAGATCATCAGTAAGAGTGGTTGCTATTGAATCAGCTTCTCGAGTATGCAAGGCCTTTTTTTCGTCTTTTTCGGCCTGTTGGTACTTGTCGAATTGAAACTCGATAATCAGAAGATTCGCCAACATTACCTATTTTATTAGTGGATTCGGGGCAACCCCGGGGTAAGTACGTGATTTCAAATTGCATTTTATAAGCATATGATCCTCCTTTTACTGTTAAAGTACCATCTCCGCCTTTGCTATCTATGCTTCCTGGTCGCTCATTCTTCTACTTGACTTCCAGCTACTCTGCTCTGAGCTTAAGAAAGGTTCAAAAGTCGCTTTGGTTGCCGCTAAAATCGGATGTGATTTTTGTAGTTTTGAATTCCAGAACTGGTCTCCTTTCGGGAACTCTCTTCTCTAGGGATTCCTATTATATTTCTATTGACTCTTCGCCGTCTACAACACAAAAAGTTTTGGTAACTTACTTACAGATTGTATCTTAAATAAAAGAAACATCAACATCCTTTAAGCTAAGACTAAGGAATGGGGGGAACACTACCGATCCCGAGACAGACGACGAAGCTACATCGATTACAAAAAAATCTGAGTCAGTGGTGGCAGACCCTTTCCCGGCCCCTACAATCAAGCAACCTCACCAATGTGAATGAAAGAAAGGGCACCACATACATCTCGACTAGTTCGTGCCTGCGGAGCGAACAAAAACCTCTTTTGAATTCTGATTCCGACTCCGAAGTCCGGATATTTGGTTGCTTTGTACTCGACCCATGTGGTTCGGCTTGTTGCGCCACCTCACTTAACCAAACATATCCGAGAATCAGTTCTACCAGATATCTACAGCACTTGCTGCTTCATGCCCGGTTGCATCTTACTCTGCTGGTTCACCTTCTAAACAGGTCTCCGCACCTGAGACACATCCTTCTCCTGTTGCTTATTCTTTTTCCTATATTGTGGTGGCTTATTCAGCGAGCTGGAGCTCCTACTGTTCCCGCGCCAGCTTCAACTCTAGCTCCCTTCGGCCTCGAAGATCATCAGGTTCCATCCAACTCACTCTAGTTTCTATGTTAATTGGTTTTGTACTTCTGCATGTTGGGAATAAAAATAGAATAATTATACTTTATAAGTGATCAACTAGGTTTTTAATCCCTCGCTGACACTCTTTTGGGCTAGGTTCAGTTGGAGGTCGTACATTTCACCAGCCCAATCAATCAATAGGGACAGACACGTCCCAAAATCCGTTCTCCCCCCTTCTGGTTATAATAGACCCAGAACCCCTGCATACCTTTTTTCTACCATAAGGCCTCCCTGGCTTCTTATTTAGGTTCTATCTTTTGTAGATTCAGGTCTGGAAAGTACCTTTGCCCTGCCTGATGCTGTAGCAGCTTATACTTATGCGTTGTATCCTTACTCGGCTCGGGCTCTTTTGATTGATTCCAAAGCCTAGGATCAAGACTTTCGTTCCTGGTTTTGGTCAGAGAGGGCTTTCAACCTAGAATTCCTGGGCAAAGCATTTTCTTTTCCAAAGAGTTTCAAACCGCGCAGATAAAGCATCCGATTCAGCACCCGACGAAGCAGACGCTAGAGCAGCTACTAGAGAATCCGCAGACGCGGAAGTCTCAGCCGAACGCAGTCGATACCACAGGAGAATCAACCAAATCCATATCATAGGAAAGCAGAACAATAAAAGCTCTATCCTCCGCCGATGAATAAGTAACAACAAGGGTTGGCGGTTTTAGAACATATTAAAGAGCAGCCATAGGATGAAGCAGAGTAAGAATAAGAAAAGGAATGTTTAGGCTTTTTTGAACCAATAACAAAGAAAGTGGGTAGCAGGTGTGGTGTAGTAAAAGGGGTTTCGAAGCTTTCGAACCCTGTGAGGATTCAGCTTCCAATTGAGTCGGTGTTTTAAGTATAGACTTTCCACATACATAAATAGGGCTTTTTAGCCATTCGACGTTTTGTCTCTTTTTTTCCCAATGCTGCCATAAATATAAGAAAGATAAACAAGCGGCTAAGCCCCTGCTTGATAAAGCAAAACTAAAATGCGGGTAGCTCGATCGATCGCATGGCTTCGATTGGTTTCGGTCTAATCAATGAATGTATAGGGGTCCACCTAATCTTTCCGCAGGTAC